CTGTACTGATAGACAAAAAAAGGACTTTCTCCCAATTTTTGTTCATCATCCATTTAAGATTTTGTAAATAGGTTGATTGAACTTGAAATTGAATAGAAATAATTAAATAAAAAATTGAATTCGTTTGGGTGGTATCAACAAAATGGATTGCGAACTCCTATATTCTGATTTAATTAATTGATCAACTTGCTACCGGACATCTTTTTTTTGATAATTTGCATTTTCGCAAACAATTTCGATACTTTAAAACTATATATTATGATAATAAATCCTATTGCTTCTGGTTCTGGTGTTTCCACACTTGAAAAAAAAAACCTGGGTCGTATCGCTCAAATTATTGGTCCCGTACTGGACGTAGCTTTTCCTCCAGGTAAAATGCCTAATATTTACAACGCTCTAGTAGTTAAGGGTCGAGATACTGCCGGCCAACCAATTAATGTGACTTGTGAGGTACAACAATTACTAGGAAATAATCGAGTTAGGGCTGTAGCTATGAGTGCTACAGATGGTCTAACGCGAGGAATGGAAGTTATTGACACAGGAGCTCCTCTAAGCGTTCCAGTCGGTGGAGCGACTCTTGGGCGAATTTTTAACGTACTGGGGGAGCCCGTTGATAATTTAGGGCCCGTGGATACTCGCACAACATCCCCTATTCATAGATCTGCGCCCGCCTTTACGCAGTTAGATACAAAATTATCGATTTTTGAAACAGGAATTAAAGTGGTAGATCTTTTAGCCCCCTATCGCCGTGGAGGAAAAATAGGACTTTTTGGTGGAGCTGGGGTGGGTAAAACAGTACTCATTATGGAATTGATCAACAATATTGCAAAAGCTCATGGGGGCGTATCCGTATTTGGTGGAGTAGGTGAACGTACTCGTGAAGGAAATGATCTTTACATGGAAATGAAAGAATCCGGAGTTATCAATGAACAAAATATTGCCGAATCAAAAGTGGCTCTAGTCTACGGTCAAATGAATGAACCACCAGGAGCACGTATGAGGGTTGGGTTGACTGCCCTAACTATGGCGGAATATTTCCGAGATGTTAATGAACAAGATGTACTTCTATTTATCGACAATATTTTTCGTTTTGTTCAAGCAGGATCTGAAGTATCTGCCTTATTGGGTCGAATGCCTTCCGCTGTAGGCTATCAACCAACTCTAAGTACTGAAATGGGTTCTTTACAGGAAAGAATTACTTCTACAAAAGAAGGGTCCATAACTTCGATTCAAGCAGTTTATGTACCTGCAGACGATTTGACGGATCCCGCTCCTGCTACGACATTTGCACATTTAGACGCTACTACTGTACTATCAAGAGGATTAGCTGCCAAAGGGATCTATCCAGCAGTGGATCCGTTAGATTCAACATCAACCATGCTCCAACCTCGGATCGTTGGCGAAGAACATTATGAAATTGCGCAAAGAGTTAAGGAAACCTTACAACGTTACAAAGAACTTCAGGACATTATAGCTATCCTTGGGTTGGATGAATTATCCGAAGAAGACCGGTTAACCGTAGCAAGAGCGCGAAAAATTGAGCGTTTCTTATCACAACCGTTTTTCGTAGCAGAAGTATTTACAGGCTCTCCAGGAAAATATGTTGGTCTAGCAGAAACAATTAGAGGATTTCAATTGATTCTTTCCGGAGAATTAGATGGTCTTCCTGAACAGGCCTTTTATTTGGTAGGTAACATCGACGAAGCTACCGCGAAAGCTATGAACTTAGAAATGGAGAGCAAATTGAAGAAATGACCTTAAATCTTTGTGTACTGACTCCTAATCGAATTGTTTGGAATTCAGAAGTAAAAGAAATCATTTTATCTACTAATAGTGGTCAAATCGGCGTATTACCAAACCACGCCCCTATTGCCACAGCTGTAGATATAGGGATTTTAAGAATACGCCTTAACGACCAATGGTTAACAATGGCTCTGATGGGCGGTTTTGCTAGAATAGGCAATAATGAAATCACTGTTTTAGTAAATGATGCTGAGAAGGGTAGTGACATTGATCCACAAGAAGCTCAGCAAACTCTTGAAATAGCAGAGGCTAACTTGAAGAAAGCTGAAGGAAAGAGACAAATAATTGAAGCAAATCTAGCTCTTAGACGAGCTAGGACACGGTTAGAGGCTATCAATACGATTTCATAACCAGTGAAATGCGCCTAAATACTCATAATAATAAATAAAAAGTTCGGCTTATACACCCTATAAGAATCCATATATAGACATATAGTATACACATAGAAGATAGATTCTTTTTTTTTGTCATTTTTTTTATTTTATAAAAAGTCTTTTAATTAATACTTTTAATCTTTTAATAATCTAGAATAGATAGAAGGTGAGTCTAAAAACTTATTAGATACCAGAATCAATGGTATCTAATAAGTTTTACCTACTATTGGATTTGAACCAATGACTCCCGCCGTATGAAAGCGATACTCTAACCACTAAGTTAAGTAGGTTATTTTACATCACCAAAGAGACCTAAAAAGTTA